TTGGCTATACATACATTTTCACAAAGAAACTGCCCAAGACTAACGATTGTAGATGTCTCTTCACAATAATTGTAATGGAGAAAATACCAATTCAATTTGAATGGATTCAAAATGATGTTACTGCATGAATAGGGATTATAAATTTTACCATTTTCATCCAGTAAATAATATTTAAGTATTTGAAAAATCTGTTTTAAATTGTCAAGTTGCAAATAGTTCGTTACCAAGATCTGATTATGGGTTATTAAATGGGAAAATAAATCGAAATGATAAATTGGAAAGCCTGTTCCTAAGGGGCCCAACGAATTCCTAATTGGAATTAGGGGGTCCTTTTTGATTGATTCTTTTATCACATTGGGATATTTTACATCGTTGAATGGGCCTATTCGAGAACAATTGGATGATGACAAAATTATCAAAGATTGAGATTCCTTATTTCGATTCAACAATGTATGAATAGTTCCTTGGTTTGGATTAAGGGATTCTTGAATCGTTGCCTTGGAATAGGAATAAATGGAAGAAAACGGATTGCCATTAGCGCGATCTGATCCATTCTCAGAGATCAATCCTGAACCCGGCAGATCGTTCCTTTTTCCGGTATATGAAATAGGTGACTTCGCTAAGTCGATTCTTAGAAAATCTCTAATCAAACCATTTGTCCTTATTTCAACAAAGGAAGCACAGGCCTTTTCGATCTTTTTGTCTTGGTCCCAATTCAACACTAAACAAGTCCGAACTAATTGAATACTTGTGTCCCAAATTTCAAGAATTGGGTCGTAATAAAGGATATAATTGACAACTCGAAGTTGTAGATTATCACTTTCCTGCAAGAGATCCGCTGGGAAAAGTCTTCCTAAATTTATACCATCCGTTTTTTTATATGGGACTACGGGTTGAACCAAAACAAAATACTTTTTTTCATACCTGGAAAGTTTCATTCGTTGGATATAGAGCCAATTTTTCAATTTTTTGTATTCTTTGGAATTTTGTTTTCCCCCTCCCGGTGGTATCAATCGGAATGCCTTATTTGTCTTTCCAGGAAAATGGATATCTCCAGAAAAGATTATCAGTTTAATTTTTTCTGCTTTTTTCTTCACTCGGACCAATCCACCTACCCGACTTCTTCTATTTAAAGTGATTTGTGTATCTACCCCAATAATACTATTGTGCCGTACCATTATGGAAGAAGATTCGGCCAAAATGTGGACTTCCACGGGAATAAAAAAAAATGGATTGACTTCCTTTTGATATTTTGGCCAAAATACCTTGACTCCTCGATACTCAACCAAATTCTCTTCGTTGACGATTGAATTCAGCTCTCTAGTCTCATATTTAGTAAGTCCCGAGCTCTTTCTTATATATCGAGGATCATCGAAATAAGCAAGAATACTATTTCTACGGAGAATACCATTTCTGGGGATTTCAATTGAGATACCTGAAGAAGGTATTAGTTGGTTCTCGCCTTCTTGAATCGAGTCGAGTGGGATGATGACTCTATTTCTTCGCCTCTTTGCCAATAAATCAGAATTCCCGTCGAGAATGCCCGGATATCTGAGATTACAACGACCAGTACATGTCATTCGATTAAGTTCTGAATAATCAGGAATCCTATCTCCTTTTTTATTTTTACCAGAAAAATACGAACTAAAAAATTTGTGTCTCACTTGATTATTAGTTACTGAGGGGTTAGAAATATATCTTCGCTTAACAGAAAGAGAATAAGCGTTCATTTGATCTTGATCCTTGTGGATCGAACAGGGGCCTAGACTAGATCTCCAGGGCTCCCCTAATAATATCCATAAATGACTTGTTTTTGGTAAGAGATGAATATTACCATATGTAAATTCAGGTGCATGGTACACATCGGTATTCCAGTGCATTTCGCCCTCTGAGTCAGAATAAATATGTTTTCGAACCTTCTCTTTCAAATTCAAAGTGGATGTTCTCGCGCGAATCTCAGCAATGACTTGTTCTGATTCTACATATTGATCGTTTTGAACTAAAAGAAAACTTTTGGGCGGAATACACACATTGTGTATAATATCTTCACTCTCAATAGTTACATATAAGTCTCTAGAACATAGAAAAGCAGGATGTCCATGACGTGTACGTGTCGGATGAACCAAATCCTCATTGAATTTTATTTTTCCATTAAAAGGGGCTCGTACATGTTCTGCAGTACCCCCTGTGAATACTCCGCCAGTATGAAAAGTTCTTAATGTTAATTGAGTACCCGGTTCTCCAATAGATTGACCTGCAATAATACCTACAGCTTCTCCCAATTCGACCAGGTCGTCATGAGCTGGACTCCGGCCATAACATAATTGACAAATCCAAGATGTACTCCTACAAGTAAAGGGGGTTCGAATAGAGATTGGTTGTGCTCTAAAAGTTATGAATCTATTGACAAGTCCAACCCCAATATCTTGATTTCTAGTAGCAATGCATCGCGAACCTATATATATATCATCTGCTAATACACGGCCAATTAATGTTTGGATAAAAATCCTGTCCGCCATCATTCCATTTCGAGGACTTACAGAAATACCGCGAACGGTGCCACAATCTGTTCGACGTACAACAATGTGTTGCACTACTTCAACAAGTCTGCGCGTGAGATATCCTGCATCTGATGTTCGGATAGCGGTATCCACAACTCCTTTACGGGCTCCGTAGCAAGAAATAATATATTCTGTTAAAGAGAGTCCTTCGCGTAAATTGCTTTGAATGGGTAAATCAATCATTTGTCCTTGGGGATCCGACATTAATCCTCTCATACCTACTAATTGATGTACCTGAGACGCATTTCCTCTGGCTCCCGAAAAAGACATTATATGGACTGGATTAAAAGGATCGGTCATCCGAAAATTAGGAGTCATTTCTTGTCGCAAATATTCACTTGTGGCATACCATATCTCGATTGATTGACGTAATTTTTCTACCGCGTGTACATTCCCATAATGATGGTGTTTTTCCAAAAGAACACTTTGTTGTTCAGCGTCTTGAACGAGCCATCTTTTAGAAGGTATTGTTAAAAGATCATCAATTCCTAATGAAATGGATGCGGCGGTCGCTTGTCGGAAACCCAGAGTCTTTACTTGATCCAGGATATGTGATGTATATCCTATTCCATAGTGATCAATAAATCGACTAATAAGTCGTTTCATGGCAGTTCCGTCTATCACTTTATTGTGAAAGACCTGAGTGGGCCGTTCTGCCATCAGTACCTCCATATTGCGTTGCGCTGAGTAGAATTTGACAATGGGTTTGAGTCAGTGATTGGAAAACTTCCTTTTCTAGATCTTGATTCACGTAGAAATTCCGCATTTCTAGTCCTAGTTAACCCGGTGAGACTCGAATTCGCGCTGGTAGCATAGAATTATAACAGCCCTGCCAAAACCCCTGTATGGCTTCTTCTATTTCTCGATAAAGAGAAATATGACCAAGAGTGGTTCGAATATATATATAAAGAATTTCTTTTTTTATACTTCTTACTATTAGATAGTGTCCATAAATCTCATAATAGGTCCCCAAAGATTCATAGTGAATTTCGATAGGAGCTTCTCTTGCAGCAATAACACGTTGATCTAGTCGCCACCGCAGCCACAAAGGACTACCTAAATTGATTCGTTTTTGCCGATAAGCTCCAATTGCATCATAGGCATTACAAAAAAAGGGTTCTTTTTTTTTTGTATACTTATAGTTATTATCTTCATTTTGATAGTTTCTACGATTACATGGATTATACCTATTTACACAAATACCCCGACGATTTCCACTCGTTAAGACATAGAGTCCACTAAGCATATCTTGAGTTGGTGCAGAAATGGGATCTCCAATAGTTGGAGACAAAAGATTCATATGAGAAAACATAAGTAAACGTGCCTCTGCTTGAGCCTCTAAAGATAAAGGCACATGAACAGCCATTTGATCCCCGTCAAAGTCTGCATTGAAGCCCTTACAAACTAATGGATGTAAACAAATAGCACGCCCTTCCACTAAAACGGGGAGGAATGCCTGTATACCTAATCTATGCAGAGTAGGCGCTCTATTCAGCAATACAGGATGGTCATCCAGAATTTCTTGAAGTATTTCCCATACAATAGGTTTTTTTTTCCGAATTTGACTCTTAGCAACTCCTATGTTCGAAGCAAGATGTTTTCTAATTAGGTCACGAATTACAAATGCCTGGAAAAGTTCTATTGCAATTTCGCGAGGCAATCCACATCGATGTAATGAAAGTGAAGGGCCCACGACAATCACTGACCGCCCTGAATAATCGACTCGTTTACCAAGCAGAGTCTCGCGAACTCTTCCTTCTTTGCCTTCAATTACATCTGAAAGCGACTTGTAAATTCTATTATGATCATCCCTCATTGGTTGTCCGCAGATTCCATTATCAAGAAGTGCATCCACGGCTTCTTGTAGCAATTTTTCCTGAGATATTATTAATTCTTCTGGTGTAGCTATACTTGTTGTTAATAGATCTGTAAGAGTATTATTCCGATAGATAATTCTTCTATAGATTTCATTAATATCCGAGGTCACTAGTTTATCCTCATCTATATGATAGATTGGTCTCAACTCAGGAGGAAGAACTGGTAATAGACACAAAACCATCCATTTTGGTTCTATATTTGTTCGAATAAAATGCTTAGCCAATTCCATGCGTCTAAGCAAAAAATCTTTTCTTCTTCCAACTTTTCGATCTTCCCATTCATTCCCTGTGGATTCCTCTTCCTCCAATTCTTTCCATTCTACCAATGAATAATCTATAATCAGTCGTAAATCTAGATTGGCTAATTGTTGTCTGATAGAACCTCCTCCGGTAGACATCTCTCGATTTCGAAATGTATCGAAGCTCCGGGTAGTAAAAAAAATTGGGATCCTGTATTTCCAGGGTTGAATTTCATATTCCAATAAACCCCGTAATCGTAAAAAAGTGGGTTTTTTATCTATGGGCCTAGCAAAATAAAAATTGGGATAGGATCTCCCCCCCC